GAATTGTATCCCCACGAGAGAATGTTGAAATTGAAAAAAAAAAATCACCTAATCATTCGAATCTTTACTTTTGAGTCTATAAATTATATGTCCTTTGGTTGAATCATAAGGACTTAACTCAATTTTTATTATATTTCCTGGTAGTCTACGTATAAAACTACGCCCAATCCTTTACTAAAAAAACCCCAAATTATCTTTTCATTATCTAAACGAGCCCGTAAGATACATACCATTGGTAAGTTGTTCCGTAATTAAACCCTCATGAATCCATTTTTGTTGTTTCGTTTCATTCTAGGTAAAATCCTTTTGACGTATCAACTAATGTAAGAGGGGTAATACTATAAACTTGTCATTTCTCTTTTTTCACAAATATGAAAGTTCCGCGTATAATTCGGCTATCAGAAAGATTACCATATATAACACAAAATTTCTCCGCCTATTCCTTCTATTCGAGCCTTTCGGTCTGTCATTATACCTCGAGAAGTAGAAAGAATTACAATTCCCATCCCACCTAAAATTCTAGGAATTCGTTGATAGTTCGAATATATTCGTAGACCGGGCCGGCTGACCCGTTTTAAATTTAAAGCAGTTCTATATGGTCCTTTCCTATTTCTTCTATGTCGTAGGGTTAAAACCAAAAAATATTTATTGCTTTCCTGATGTTTTCTCACGTTTTCAATAAAACCTTCTTGTAAAAGGATTTTAACAATATTTTCAGTGATGTTAGTAGATGGTATTCGAACTGTTCTTTTTTTATTCATGTCAGCATTTCGTATAGAGGTCATTATGTCAGCAATAGTGTCTTTACTCATGATAAACTAAGATTTTTGTTGCCCCCGAATTTTGATATAATCAACATGCTCTTTTTATTTTTTCTTTATCTTTATTTCTGAATTATAAAATATTTATTAATTTTAAAAGTTAATTTTAAAAGGTATATACATGATAGATAAACAATCTACTAATAAATCAGTCTCATTCAAATACTATATTACGGTCTTACCTTATAATACTTCAGGTGCTAATGAAACTATTTTAGTGAAATTTAACTGTCTTAATTCTCGGGCGATCGCGCCAAAAATTCGGGTTCCTTTTGGATTTTGTTCTTGATCAATAACAACTGCAGCATTGTCATCATATCGTATTATCATACCGTTGTCGCGTTTGAGTTCTTTACAAGTACGTACAATTACCGCTCGAATCACTTCTGATCTTTCTAGAGGTGTGTTTGGTACTGCTTCCTTGATTACAGCAACAATAACGTCACCAATATGAGCATATCGTCTATTACTAGCTCCTATGATTCGAATACACATCAATTCTCGGGCCCCGCTGTTATCCGCTACATTCAAATGGGTTTGAGGTTGAATCATATCATTTTTTTTTTATCGGTTTTTTCTTTTTCAATGCAAAGGTCTAAATAAAAAAAAGAAATATTATTTGTTCAAAACAAAAAAAGAAACCTTCATTTTTTTTCATCCAAAAAACCCCTTTTCCTTTGTTTCTACATTCCTATCCCGAAAGAATGAATTGAGTTCGTATAGGCATTTTAGATGCCGCTATTGAAATAGCCCTTCGAGCTATATTTTCTGCTACTCCACTCATTTCATAAAGTATTCTACCGGGTTTAACGACAGCTACCCAATATTCGGGAGATCCTTTCCCCGAACCCATACGTGTTTCTGTAGGTCTTACTGTAACTGGTTTGTCTGGAAATATGCGTACCCATATTTTTCCACCGCGGCGTGCATTTCGTGTCATCGCTCGCCGCCCAGCTTCTATTTGTCTAGATGTGATCCAAGCGGGTTCAAGCGCTTGAAGAGCATATCTACCGAAGCAAATACGATTACCTCGATAAGATATTCCTTTCATCCTCCCTCTATGTTGTTTACGGAATCTGGTTCTTTTGGGGTTATAGTTGATGGTTGTTTATTAATTCCATCCATCTCTACTACAGAACCGGACATGAGAGTTTCTTCTCATCCAGCTCCTCGCGAATTAAACGATTAAAAAATAATATACACGGTGAATAATATACGGAATCGTGGGATTATTTTAAATTTCATCTATTCATCTAATAGATTAATAATTCTAAATTTATTCTATTTATAGATAATGTTGTTTTGGTATAACGTTATAATCTTTATTTTCTTTTGCCTTTTATTATTATATCGAATCGACTAAAATTTAATTTAGAAATAAAAATAATTCGCGGGCGAATATTTACTCTTTCAATATTCAGTTGTAAGATTAGTCTATCACATGACCTCTCAGAATAAACAAATAGGTTTCTGGTTCGTTCCGCCATCCTACCCAATGAATCATTAGGATTCGCTTTCAATAGAATCTTATGCATTCACAGGTTCTGTCGTTCCCACCACTTCTCGATTAATGGTTAGGTCTGAATTCTACAACGGAGCCCCTAAGGAAATTTTGAGTCAACCTTCTCAGTCTTTATTGGCTCGGGGCTCTTGATTTTTTGTTCTATGCACGGATTTGT